GACATTCCATTTTTGCTCCTAGGATTGAAGAAAAGATTATACGAAAGACTATCAAGACTTCCTAATTATCTTACACTACCTACACTAACGTAGGGTCTACTGACTCCGTCTGGAATTAGATTGGATAGGCTGATGGGAAATCAATTTAGGAGTTGTGGAAAAGGACTGAAGATACTTTGTATCCATACTTACGAGAGACTCCGAGTACTCAAACATTCAATCAGGATGGTTGGTCGGCTCTTATCTTATAGAATAACAGAGTCAAAGTAAAAAAAAAGTATACCATCAAGATAGATAACTATCTATTGGATACCTACATTTCCTATTTGATCTAAGCCTTACTGTCTTTCTTTCTGTGAAAGAATGGGGAGACATCACTACCATTATTACATACATTTTTTTTTGTAATCTCCTTACACGACCAAAGAAATCTTTTTTTTTGCTTATGAAAGAAAGGTAACAAAACAAACAATAGGTCTTACTATTCCCACATGTTCCATTAGGAGCATTCCTTTGCAATTTGCAAGGAAAAGGTGTGTGTATCGTATTTTTACTTAATACTTCCCAATTCTACCAGAAATCCTATAAAGAATCTGTTACGAGTGGATTCATTGAATTGGTTCATCAATAGCCTTAAGTCAGAATCCTATTTTGACTCTGCGCCATTGATTCTACAATGATTATTGATCAATAATGGAATAATTCCTTCATAGAAATAGGAGATATAATTCACATGGATATAGTAAGTCTCGCTTGGGCTGCTTTAATGGTAGTCTTTACATTTTCCCTTTCACTCGTAGTATGGGGAAGGAGTGGACTCTAGGTATATTAATAATTGATTGAGTAATCGATTGAGTAATCGAATTGTATCAATTGTTTAATTGATCGTTTTGCATTGATCGTTTTTCGAAGCTTTATTTTTAAACTCTTTCAAAATTATACTGGAAAGACAATAATGAATAATAACCATTCGATCAAACAACGAATGTTTACTATAGTTTAGTTGTATTTCAAAACTCAAATCTACGCATGATAGGAAATTTTTTCCAACCGAATTCCTCCTAAATATTCTGTTTGGATAAACCTGTTCTTACCAGAATTATGGATATTACAATGAGAAAAAACCAATCCCTAGTTTTTTCTTTATTTGTTTCTCTCTTTCTTTACTTTCACTGTTCTAAGAACAAATCGTTCTGCTATTAGATTACGACGATACTTACTTTCTACTGGAAGTGACTAGTGGTTGTCCAAAGAGGTTCTACACATAATAAAATTTGATCTTTCTTCCGCTGAGTGATCCACCACATATCATACATTTAACATTTTAGACTCCTAGAGATTTTTTTATGCTTTTTTGACTCATGTCATGTTTAAGCATGAAAAATGGTCCGAGTCCCCTTTACTAATCTACTTCCTTTCAAAATCTGAAGAAGTTACCATAGAACTTCGTAAATGATCTGTTAATGGCTCAATCAATGACTTCTTGGGATGGGAAATCAAAAAAATTCCTTGGTTTTGTTTTCTTTTGCTATAGTATATTCCTATACTATTCTTCCTCTATTGATTCTTTTGATGGATCCCGGAACCTATATATAAAATTTTAAGAAACCTAGGAATTAGAAGAATTGGCCTTCGATTATTTTGGGTTGATCGAAATCGAGTGGATGTAGCGAAAAAAAGAAATAGAATTAGACTGCTATTTCGATGTACTAGTCTACTATTTAGATTAGATGTACATCTAATACATCATATACATACATATTGTAAATTGATCTATATAAGCCCTCCATTTAGATAAAGTCTATATCTGTATACAATACAACTTTATATGATAATATCATTGTATACAATATTAGATAATATAAAATACTCTAAAGTGTGGTAGAAAGGACTATATATAGTCCTTTCTACCACATTTTATGATTCCAACCAGATCATTTCATTTAAGACTTGGAATTTTCTTTTAATCCCTTTCTTTCATTTCTTCAATCATTGAAAAAAGGATTGATAAGAACTAATAATTCAGATTCAAATTAATCATTTTGACTGACTGTTTTTACGTAGATAATAAGTAAAAAAGCAGTAGGAACTAGAATGAACAGTGCAGTAGCAATAAATGCGAGAATATTGACTTCCATAATTTCATTATTTATTTTTTTTCTTCGCAATAACTCGGGATGTAATCCCATAGAGATGAGAAATTTAACTCCTGTAAATTCATTGGGATGAATTGATCCTGATGATACTGAATAGGATCAATATTATGAATAACAATATCTGATCTATCAAATCGATTCATCGTCGAGAATTGAATAGTATAACATGGGAAGATCCTTTATCCATACTAATTACGAAATGGGATTTTTTATTGGATCAGGAATCCCATTGGATTTTTCATCCTCTTCCACTTTTTCTTTTCTATAACCTACTGTCTTCCTTATCTTATACAACTCTCCTTCCTGTGTATTATACTTACAATTATGAGGTATTATATGACCGG